ACGTGAACCAATGCGTCCAGTTCTGCGTGAACCAATTCGTGGTAAAGGTTTTGCCATATTTTATCATCTCATAAATATAAGTCAGCGATCTATGGATATATCCATTTTATGTCAAAATTTCTGTCAAAATGGATCCTTTAGAGTGTTCTCCCTTAGAAAGATTATCCTTGTCTTTGTTTATGTCTTGGGTTGAAGCAAATTACTATAATTCGTCCCCGTCTACGTATCAGTCGGCATTTTTCACAAATTTTACGAACAGAAGCTCTTATTTTCATATTTGCCATCCCTTAATTTTTGAATGTACATACTTTTTTTTGACGAAACTAAGTTTCTTAAAATTTTGAAATCTTAAATTCTATTCTTACGAAAGGCAAAAGGAATTTAAAAGTTGAAAAAAAAACTGCCTAATCATTCAAATCTTTTTACGGAGTCTATAAATTAGAAAATTAGATGCGCTATGATCGAATTATAAGTACTTTGATACTATCTCGTGGTAGTATATATTGGTAGTATACGTAGAAAACAAAACTATCTTGGCTAAAAGATAACCTAAAACCAGATCTTCATTATCTAAAGGAACTTGGAACATATTATTGAAATTGAAAACTATTATTAGAAACCTATTCCTTTCTCTTTTTTTTTAACAAAGAAATAAGAAGTCTGGATCGAATTCGGATATCAAAAAGATTACCATATATAACACAAGATTTCTCCGCCGATTCTTTCGAGTCGAGCTTCCCGGTCTGTCAGTATACCCCGAGAAGTAGAAAGAATTACAATGCCCATCCCGCCCAAAATTCTAGGAATTTTTTGATAGTTAGAATAGATTCGTAGACCCGGCCGGCTTATCCGTTTTAAATTTAGACTAGTTCTATATGGTCCTTTCTTCTTCCTTCTATGGCGTAGGGTTAAAACCAAAAATTTTTTGTTGCCTTCCTGATGTTTCCTGACATTTTCAATAAAACCCTCTCGTAAGAGTATTTTTATAATGTTTTCGGTGATGTTAGTAGCTGCTATTCGAACGGTTCCTTTTCTATTCATGTCAGCATTTCGTATAGAGGTTATTATGTCAGCAATAGGATCCCTACCCATGATAAACTAAAATTTTTATTTTTATCTAGTTTTAATATAATCAACATACTCTTGCTTTTGTTTTTTAATTAATTATTTTATTAAATCTCTAAATTTGAATTTTTTTATTATTTAATTAAAGGTATATGCGTGAAACACAATTTACTAATTTCTTTATGTTTGATTAATTCTATTTCGTTTTTATTCAAATAATTCCAATACTATAACTAGAATACTAAATACTATAACGATATCATGGTCTCCTCTTAATCTGAAATTTTCTATCTTATATCTTCTAATTTTTTATCTTATAAGACCTCAGGTGCTAATGAAACTATTTTAGTAAAATTTAACTGTCTCAATTCCCGGGCAATTGCACCAAAAATTCGAGTTCCTTTTGGATTTCCTTCTTGATCAATGACAACTGCAGCATTGTCATCATATCGTATTATTATACCGTTATTACGTTTAAGTTCTTTACAAGTACGTACAATTACAGCTCTGATTACTTCTGATCTTTCTAGAGGTGAATTGGGTGCTGCTTCCTTGATCACAGCAACAATAACGTCACCGATATGAGCATATCGGCGATTACTAGTCCCTATGATTCGAATACACATCAATTCTCGGGCTCCACTGTTATCTGCTACATTCAAATGGGTCTGAGATTGGATCATATCGTTTTTTTTTATCTGTTATTTAAATGCAAAGGAAAAAAAAGATATATTGTTTGTCCAAAACAAAAAAAGAAACTTGCGCTTTTTTTGAGTATTCAAAAAGTCTTTTTCCTTTGGTTCTCTATTCTTATTTTGAAATAAGGAATTGAGTTCGTATAGGCATTTTGGATGCTGCTATTGAAATAGACTTTCTCGCTATATTTTCTGCTACTCCACCCATTTCATAAAGTATTCTACCCGGTTTAACGACAGCTACCCAATATTCGGGAGACCCTTTCCCCGAACCCATACGTGTTTCCGTAGGTCTTAAAGTAACGGGTTTGTCGGGAAATATACGTACCCATATTTTTCCACCGCGTCGTGCATTTCGTGTCATTGCTCGCCGCCCCGCTTCTATTTGTCTAGATGTAATCCAAGCGGGTTCAAGTGCTTGAAGAGCATATCTTCCAAAACAAATACGATTGCCTCGAAAAGCTATTCCTTTCATTCTTCCTCTATGTTGTTTACGGAATCGGGTTCTTTTGGGGTTATAGTTGATGGTTCTTTCTCAATTCCATCTCTACTACAGAACCGGACATGAGAATTTCTTCTCATCCAGCTCCTCGCGAATAAAATGATAAAAAAAACTATACATGTCTTTGAGAATAAAATAATATACTAAATCATGGTATTCTTTGAGATTTCACTTAATTTAGTTAAATCTATTTATTTTAATCTATTTTTTAGTATTAGAGTCTTAGATTATTACAATAGGGTATTTGTAGAATAGAGAATAGAAATATATATATATTTCTAGTTGTATATATATATTAGAATAGATATTCTATTTTAGAGTTTATAGATTTAATAGTTCTAGATAGAAATAATTATTCTAGTTCTAGACAGTAGTTATAGACAATTTTTTCTATTTTTTTTTTTTTTTTTATAATCTTATTTTTGTTATTTGTTATATTTGTTATAAGGTTGTAACAAATTTATATATATATTCTAATTAGGATACCCGATTGCTAAAATTTAGCAATCAAAAAAATAGAAAAAAAAATCTTCGCGGGCGAATATTTCCTCTTTCATATTTAGTCTTTCAATAGTTATTTTATTTGTAGAGGTAACCCATAATCTCTCATAATAAAATAAATGGATTGTCTTCTGGTTCCTTTCGCTATCCTTCCAATAAATCATTAAGATTTGTTTTCAGTAAAATCTTATGTATTTATAGGTTCCATCGTTCCCATCACTTCTCTATTAATGGTTAGGTCTTAATTTTCCAATGGAGCCTCGAATAAAAATAAAATTTGTTCTTGAGTCAATCTTCTCAGTCTGGATTGACTCGAGGCTCTTGATTTTTTGTTTTAGGAACGGATTTTTTGAATTCGAAATCAATTAGTATTGATGCTTTACTACATTAGTTTTTATGTGATGACTCATAGACCTTACATATTGGAATTCTATATCATTGATACTCTTTTTCTTTCTTTCACCCTTCCACTTATCCGCATAATTTTCTATTTTGATTTCTAACTCATAATCAGATTGGTTTTCTTTTGTTTGTGCAAAAAGGAGTTTAATTGCTCCAATGATATGACGAATATATCATATCTTGACTCTTTTTTTGGATCCAGATAATGCAAAGTGATGAGTTGGTTATTAGTTGTATACTTAATACTTAATTAGTTCATACTCCGGTCAGTCCTTTTTTTTATCCGGACTCTAAAAAACCAACGAGTCACACACTAAGCATAGCAATTATATCAATCAATTTTCTTATTTTATTATTTTATTCAACCCTATAGAAATAGAATTCGAAGAATTAGAAATAGACGTATATAGTTAAATTATTAACAAATTTTTAATATTAAATGAATTAGTAATTATTCTAGTGAAATGAAATTCGAAATTATTAAATTAATATTTTAATATAATAGTTAATAGAATTCGAATTGCTTCTTTTTTTTTATTAAACAAAAAAATGAAAGAGTTTGTCATTGGATAGAATCAAAAAACAAGTCAAGTAAGGGCTTATTATTTCTTGTCTAGAAATGTCCAAATTTTGATGCCTAATACCCCATAAATAGTTCTAACTGTATACGAACAATAATCAATTTTAGCTCGAATGGTTTGTAGAGGAACCCTACCCTCTCTAATCCATTCGACTCGTGCAATTTCTTTTCCATCAAGACGTCCCGCAATTTGTACTTGAATTCCTTTTGAATCTGCCTGTTCAGTTAATTCAATAGCTTTTTTCATTGCTTTACGAAAAGAAACTCTATTCTTTAATTGTCCAGCTATAAATTCTGCAAGAATATTAGGGTTCCTATAAGGATTTGAAATTCTTGTGATAACAATATTGAGTTTTCGGTTTACACAATTTAGTTCTTTTTGTACATGTATCTGTAATTCTTCGATTCGTTTAGGTCTACTTTCTATTAATAATTTTGGGAATCCCATATATATTATGACCTGAATCACATCGATTCGTTTTTGAATCTCTATACGTGCAATTCCTTCAACGCCCGAAGATATTTTTGTATTTTTTTTTACAAAATTCTTGATACAGTTTCTTATTTTTTTATCTTCTTGTAGACCCTCAGAGTAATTTTTTGGTTGTGCAAACCAAAGAGAATGATGACTTTGGGTTGTACCAAGTCTGAAACCAAGTGGATTTATTTTTTGTCCCATAATCCCCCACTACTTAACTATACATATTGTCAAATATCATATCTGTGGATTTTGTTTTTTTTTTTTTTTATCCATCCCGGGTTTAAAAAAAATATGTTAGATTCTTCATATTCTTTCTATAAGGATATATTTTTTAATACAATAGTTATATGACAAGTCGATCTTTTTATTAGATAACCCCGTCCTCGAGCCTGAGGTTTTAATTTTTTCACAGTAGTACCGTCGTTAACCTCGGCTTTACTAATCATTAAATCGGCTTCGTTGAAAGACATATTGTGACTAGCATTTGCTGCTGCAGAAGAAATCAATTTTAAAATGGGATAACATGCTCGATAAGGCATTAGGTCGAGTATCATAAGTGTTTCTTCGTAAGAACGTCCACGAATTTGATCAATTATTCTTCGTGCTTTGTGAGTGGACATACGTATATGTTGTCCTAAAGTAGATACTTCTGTGTACAGGTCTCTTTTTTTTTTTTTTTTTTTTATCATACGATTCACCTCTTTTTAATGAATGAAAAAATAAGCAAAAAAATGAAAAATATGAATGATAAATATTTCTATTTGATTTGTTCTT